GCTGGCGTAGCTTAATACAAAGCATAACACTGAAGCTGTTAAGATGGGCCCTCAGAAGCTCCGCATGCACAAAGGCATGGTCCCGACCTTATTATCAGCTCTCACCCGACTTACACATGCAAGTCTCCGCAGCCCTGTGAGTATGCCCTCAATCCCCTGTCCGGGGACGAGGAGCGGGTATCAGGCACAAGTTTTTAGCCCAAGACACCTAGCCTTGCCACACCCCCAAGGGAATTCAGCAGTGATAAATATTAAGCCATAAGTGAAAACTTGACTTAGTCAGGGTTAAGAGGGCCGGTAAAACTCGTGCCAGCCACCGCGGTTAGACGAGAGGCCCAAGTTGATAGTACGCGGCGTAAAGGGTGGTTAAGGGTTGTAAACAATAAAGCCGAATGGCCCTTTGGCTGTTAAACGCTTCTGGGTGCCTGAAGCCCAACATACGAAAGTAGCTTTAAAATAGTTCACCTGACCCCACGAAAGCTGAGAACCAAACTGGGATTAGATACCCCACTATGCTCAGTCGTAAACTTAGACGTCCAATTACAATAGACGTTCGCCCGGGTACTACGAGCATTAGCTTGAAACCCAAAGGACCTGACGGTGCCTTAGACCCCCCTAGAGGAGCCTGTTCTAGAACCGATAACCCTCGTTAAACCTCACCACTTCTAGCCGCCCCAGCCTATATACCGCCGTCGTCAGCTCACCCTGTGAAGGTCATAAAAGTAAGCAAGATGGGCATAGCCCAAAACGTCAGGTCGAGGTGTAGCGTATGAAGTGGGAAGAAATGGGCTACATTTTCTATAGTAGAATATTACGGATATGCAACATGAAATGGTGCTTGAAGGAGGATTTAGTAGTAAAAAGGAAGCAGAGTGTCCTTTTGAACCCGGCTCTGAGGCGCGTACACACCGCCCGTCACTCTCCCCTGTCAAAATGCAAAACAGATACCTAATACCAGCGCGCAGACGAGGGGAGGCAAGTCGTAACATGGTAAGTGTACCGGAAGGTGTACTTGGATTAACCCTCAGGGTGTGGCTGAGTTAGTCAAGCATCTCCCTTACACTGAGAAGACATCCATGCAAATTGGATCACCCTGAGCCAACTAGCTAGCCTAATTATTAATATAACCAAACAATCTACTTAACAAAACATGACCTAACATCATAAATTAAACCATTTTTTTACCTGAGTATGGGAGACAGAAAAGGTTCAACCCAGAGCAATAGAAAAAGTACCGCAAGGGAAAGCTGAAAGAGAAGTGAAACAACTTATATAAGCGCCAAGAAACAAAGACTAAACCTTGTACCTTTTGCATCATGATTTAGCCAGCACCCTCAAGCAAAGAGACCTTTAGTTTGAAACCCCGAAACCAAGTGAGCTACCCCGAGACAGCCTATGTTAATTTTAGGGCCAACCCATCTCTGTGGCAAAAGAGTGGGAAGAGCTCCGGGTAGAAGTGACAGACCTACCGAACTTGGTGATAGCTGGTTGCCTGAGAAATGGATAAGAGTTCAGCCTCGCACACCCCGCATCAACTAATGAATTATTAAGATTCGCGGGAAATATGCGAGAGTTAGTTAAAGGGGGTACAGCCCCTTAAACAAAGGATACAACCTTTCCAGGAGGATAAAGATCATAGTACATAAGACATACTGTCTCAGTGGGCCTGAAAGCAGCCACCTAAACAGAAAGCGTTAAAGCTCGGACAGAAAGAAGTTTATTATACCGATAATAAATCTTACTCCCCTAAATGTATCAGGCCAACCCATGCCTACATGGAAGAGATTATGCTAAAATGAGTAACAAGAAGACTTGTTCTTCTCCCGGCACAAGTGTAGACCAGATCGGACCAACCACTGGAAATTAACGAACCCAACCCAAGAGGGTACTGTGAACAATAAGAACCTCAAGAAGACCTCACAGCTAAATAATCGTTAACCCCACACTGGCGTGCCATTTCAAGGGAAAGACTAAAAGAAGGGGAAGGAACTCGGCAAACACAAGCCTCGCCTGTTTACCAAAAACATCGCCTCTTGCAATATTTTAAGTATAAGAGGTCCAGCCTGCCCAGTGACTTCGGGTTCAACGGCCGCGGTATTCTGACCGTGCAAAGGTAGCGCAATCACTTGTCTCTTAAATAGAGACCTGTATGAATGGCTAGACGAGGGCTTAACTGTCTCCCCCCTCCGGTCAGTGAAATTGATCTATCCGTGCAGAAGCGGGTATAATTTTACAAGACGAGAAGACCCTTTGGAGCTTAAGGTACAACATTCAACCACGTTAAACCACTTCATCAAGAGCAAGAACTTAATGGCATATGAACCTCTACCTTCGGTTGGGGCGACCAGGGAGCAAAAATGAACCTCCCAGTGGACCGGGCCATAACTCCTGAAGCCAAAAGAGACATCTTTAGGCCGCAGAACATCTGACCAATAATGATCCGGCTGAAAGCCGATCAACGAACCAAGTTACCCTAGGGATAACAGCGCAATCCTCTCCCAGAGTCCATATCTACGAGGGGGTTTACGACCTCGATGTTGGATCAGGACATCCTAATGGTGCAGCCGCTATTAAGGGTTCGTTTGTTCAACGATTAAAGTCCTACGTGATCTGAGTTCAGACCGGAGTAATCCAGGTCAGTTTCTATCTGTAACGCTACTCTTCCTAGTACGAAAGGATTGGAAAAGGGGGGCCCATACTTAAAGCATGCCCCGCCCCTAATTAATGAAAACAAATAAATTCACACAAAGGGAGGGCCAAAACCCCACCACCCGAAATAAGGACATACTGGGGTGGCAGAGCGTGGTTAATTGCGAAAGGCCTAAGCCCTTTAAATCAGAGGTTCAAGTCCTCTTCCCAGTTCATGCTAAACACTCTAATAACTCATCTGATTAATCCCCTAGCCTACATTGTACCTGTCCTGTTGGCCGTAGCCTTCTTTACCCTTCTTGAGCGAAAAGTGCTAGGGTATATGCAACTACGGAAGGGTCCAAATGTAGTAGGACCCTACGGACTGCTACAACCCATCGCCGATGGGGTAAAATTATTTATTAAGGAGCCCATCCGCCCCTCCACCTCATCCCCCTTCTTATTTTTAGTAACCCCTATCCTCGCACTAACCCTAGCCATAGTATTATGGGCGCCCCTTCCTATGCCCTACCCTGTGGTTGACCTTAACTTAGGGATTCTATTTATTTTAGCCTTATCAAGCTTGGCGGTATACTCTATTCTTGGATCAGGTTGGGCATCAAATTCAAAGTACGCATTGATTGGAGCCTTACGGGCAGTAGCACAAACAATTTCTTATGAGGTGAGCCTAGGGCTTATTCTCCTCTCAGTGATTATTTTTTCAGGGGGTTATACTCTCCAAACATTCAACACAGCCCAGGAAAGCATTTGATTACTATTCCCCGCATGGCCTTTAGCCGCAATGTGGTATATTTCAACCCTAGCAGAGACCAACCGTGCACCCTTTGATTTAACAGAAGGTGAATCAGAGCTTGTCTCAGGCTTCAATGTAGAATATGCGGGAGGACCCTTTGCCTTATTCTTCCTGGCCGAATATGCAAATATTTTATTAATAAACACTTTATCAGCCGTGTTGTTTCTAGGCACATCCAACTTTCCTAATATACCAGAACTGATAACGATTGGCCTAATAATTAAAGCCACACTTTTATCAGTCATGTTCCTATGGGTCCGAGCCTCTTACCCACGATTCCGATATGACCAACTCATGCATCTTGTATGAAAGAATTTTCTTCCCCTTACGCTGGCTCTCCTTCTGTGACATATTTCACTCCCAATCGCGCTGGCAGGCCTCCCACCGCAGTTATAACTTAAGAACTGTGCCCGAATGCCCAGGGACCACTTTGATAGAGTGGCTTATAGGGGCTAAAATCCCCTCGGTTCTTAGAAAGAAGGGGCTCGAACCCATGCCCAAGAGATCAAAACTCTTAGTGCTTCCTCTACACCACTTTCTAAGATGAGGTCAGCTAAATAAGCTCTCGGGCCCATACCCCGAACATGATGGTTAAAACCCCTCCCTGATCAATGAACCCTTATGTATTAACACTCCTGCTATCTAGCCTGGGACTAGGAACCACCCTAACCTTTGCCAGCACACATTGATTATTGGCTTGAATGGGCTTGGAAATTAATACGCTAGCGATTATGCCCTTGATAGCGCAACATCACCACCCCCGTGCGGTGGAAGCCACCACAAAATACTTCCTCACCCAAGCTACTGCAGCGGCCATAATCCTTTTTGCAGGCACAACCAATGCCTGATTCTCAGGGAGCTGAGACATGAATGATATCTCCAGCCCTATCGCTAGCGCAATAATTATGTCTGCCCTAGCACTTAAAATTGGACTAGCACCTATACACTTCTGAATACCCGAAGTCATGCAAGGACTAGACCTTCTCACAGGACTAATTTTGTCGACCTGACAAAAACTTGCCCCGCTTGCACTTATTATTCAAGTAGCCCACGCCGTTGACCCTTTACTACTAACAGCGTTAGGCTTTATGTCAGCACTAGTTGGCGGCTGGGGCGGGTTAAACCAAACCCAGTTACGTAAAATTTTGGCCTACTCTTCCATTGCACATATGGGCTGAATGATCATTGTTTTGCAATACGCTCCCCAGCTTACTCTCCTCGCGCTACTGACTTATATTTTTATAACGTCCGCGGCATTCATCACCTTAAAAATCTCATCTACTACAAAAATCAACGCCCTCGCGATCACCTGATCAAAGAGCCCTCTTCTGACCGCAACCACCGCACTCGTATTGCTATCCTTAGGAGGCCTTCCCCCCCTGACAGGATTTATACCAAAATGACTAATTTTACAAGAGTTAACAGCGCAAAACCTTCCCCTCCCCGCTACAGTTATGGCCTTCACGGCCTTACTTAGCCTTTATTTCTATTTACGCCTCTGCTACGCAATAACACTTACCATTTCCCCTAATACTATCACTTCCGTCACTCCCTGGCGTGTTCAGACAACTCAAAGCGCTTTGCCCTTGGCCCTGTTCACTGTGATAGCACTAGGCCTCCTCCCCTTAACCCCAACAGTTGTTACATTAGTCAGCTAGGGACTTAGGATAGCATTAGACCAAGAGCCTTCAAAGCTCTAAGCAGAAGTGAAAATCTTCTAGTCCCTGATAAGACCTACAAGAATCTATCTTGCATTTTCTGATTGCAAATCAAATGTTTTTGTTAAACTAAGGCCTCTCTAGATGGGAAGGCCTCGATCCTACAAACTCTTAGTTAACAGCTAAGTGCTCAAGCCAGCGAGCATCCATCTACTTTTCCCGCCGTTAGCCGAGTAAGGCGGGAAAAGCCCCGGCGGGAACTATTCCGCATCTCTGGATTTGCAATCCAACGTGATATTTCACCACGGGGCTTTGATAGGGAAAGGATTTGAACCTCTATCTTCGGGGCTACAACCCGCTGCCTGTCGTTCGGCTACCCTACCTGTGGCAATTACACGCTGATTCTTTTCTACAAACCACAAAGACATTGGCACCCTTTATCTTGTATTTGGTGCCTGAGCCGGGATAGTGGGAACCGCTCTGAGCCTTCTTATTCGGGCCGAACTGAGCCAACCGGGGTCATTACTAGGTGATGATCAAATTTATAACGTTATCGTTACCGCCCACGCCTTCGTAATGATTTTCTTTATAGTAATACCAATTCTTATTGGAGGCTTTGGAAACTGACTAGTACCACTAATGATTGGCGCGCCGGACATAGCATTTCCACGAATAAATAACATAAGCTTCTGACTTCTGCCCCCATCATTTTTACTACTATTAGCCTCATCTGGGGTCGAAGCTGGGGCTGGAACCGGTTGAACGGTGTATCCACCGCTTGCGGGTAATCTCGCCCACGCCGGGGCATCCGTTGACCTGACAATCTTCTCTCTGCACCTGGCCGGTGTCTCATCAATTTTAGGCGCAGTTAATTTTATTACCACAATTGTTAATATAAAACCCCCAGCCATCTCCCAGTATCAAACACCTCTTTTTGTGTGAGCCGTACTAGTGACAGCAGTACTTCTTCTTCTATCATTACCAGTCTTAGCTGCCGGAATTACAATGCTTCTTACAGACCGAAATCTAAACACCACATTTTTTGATCCCGCTGGAGGGGGGGACCCAATTTTATACCAACATTTATTCTGATTTTTTGGGCACCCAGAAGTTTACATTCTTATTTTACCCGGGTTTGGGATTATCTCACATATTGTAGCCTACTACGCCGGTAAGAAAGAACCATTTGGCTACATGGGTATGGTATGAGCCATGATGGCCATTGGCCTTCTTGGGTTTATTGTCTGAGCCCATCATATATTTACTGTGGGAATAGATGTAGACACCCGTGCTTACTTCACGTCTGCAACAATAATTATTGCTATCCCAACGGGGGTTAAGGTGTTTAGCTGACTCGCCACACTACACGGGGGCTCAATTAAATGAGAAACGCCTATGTTATGGGCCTTAGGATTTATTTTCCTCTTCACAGTCGGCGGGTTAACAGGAATTATTCTAGCTAATTCATCACTCGATATTGTTCTTCATGATACATATTATGTAGTTGCCCATTTCCATTATGTGCTCTCAATAGGCGCTGTATTTGCCATTATAGCAGCCTTTGTGCACTGGTTCCCATTGTTTTCAGGCTACACCCTAAATGACACGTGAACGAAAATTCATTTTGCGGTAATATTTATTGGTGTAAACCTAACATTCTTCCCACAACATTTCCTCGGCCTAGCAGGAATGCCCCGACGATATTCTGATTATCCAGACGCCTACGCCCTCTGAAATACAGTGTCATCCATTGGCTCACTCGTCTCATTAGTAGCAGTAATTATATTCCTATTTATTCTTTGAGAAGCCTTCGCCGCCAAACGAGAAGTACTCTCAGTAGAACTAACCACTACAAATGTGGAGTGACTCCATGGCTGCCCCCCACCTCACCATACATTTGAGGAACCAGCATTTGTGCAAGTTAAATTAAACTAACGAGAAAGGAAGGAATTGAACCCCCATATACTGGTTTCAAGCCAGTCACATAACCACTCTGTCACTTTCTTCTAAGACATTAGTAAATATGAAAATTACATTACCTTGTCAAGGTAAAATCATGGGTTAGACTCCCGTATGTCTTAAGCCTAAGGCTTAATGGCACATCCCTCACAACTAGGATTCCAAGACGCAGCATCCCCCGTTATAGAAGAACTTCTTCACTTCCACGACCACGCCCTAATAATTGTCTTCTTAATTAGTACATTTGTGCTTTATATTATTCTTGCGATGGTCTCGGCTAAATTTACGAACAAATATATCTTGGACTCTCAAGAAATCGAAATTGTATGAACAGTTTTACCAGCTGTCATTCTAGTCTTAATTGCCCTGCCCTCCCTTCGAATTTTATATCTTATAGACGAAATTAATGATCCCCACTTAACAATTAAAGCCATAGGACATCAATGATATTGAAGCTATGAATACACAGACTATGAGGATTTAGGCTTTGACTCCTATATAATTCCAACGCAAGACCTGACCCCGGGCCAGTTCCGTCTACTAGAAACCGACCACCGTATGGTAATTCCAATAGAATCGCCAATTCGTGTACTAATCTCCGCTGAAGACGTGTTACACTCTTGAGCCGTCCCATCTCTAGGTGTAAAAATAGATGCCGTCCCAGGCCGACTAAACCAAGCTGCCTTCATTGCTTCCCGCCCAGGTGTATTCTATGGACAATGCTCGGAAATCTGCGGCGCCAATCACAGCTTTATGCCTATTGTGGTTGAAGCTGTACCACTCGAACACTTCGAAAGCTGATCTTCACTAATGCTAGAAGACGCCTCACTAGAAAGCTAATTATTGGATAAAGCGTTGGCCTTTTAAGCCGAAGTTTGGTGACTACCGACCACCTCTAGTGGGATGCCCCAACTTAACCCCAGCCCTTGACTTAAATTCTTCACCTACGTTTGAATCGCCTTTCTCACTCTTATCCCTACCAAAGTATTAAATTTCTTTGAGTCTAACAAACCTACCAACACCAGCGGCACCCGAAAAGGCCAACGCTGGTCGTGACCATGATAGTCAGTTTTTTTGATCAGTTCGAAAGTCCAGTTGTTCTAGGGGTCCCCCTTATTGCGATTGCGATTGTACTCCCATGAGTATTGTTTCCCACCCCATCATCACGCTGAGTAAACAACCGACTCACTAGCGCTCAAACGTGATGTATAAATCGATTTACTAGTCAGTTAATATTACCCTTAAATATTGGCGGACACAAATGAGCCCTACTACTAACCTCCCTAATAGTGTTCCTCATAACTACTAATATACTAGGCCTTCTCCCATATACCTTCACACCCACAACTCAACTGTCCTTGAATATAGGGCTTGCCGCACCCCTTTGACTTGCCACAGTCATTATTGGCATGCGGACTCAGCCAACAATTGCTCTCGGACACCTCCTGCCAGAAGGAACTCCTATCCCTCTAATCCCTGTACTAATTATTATTGAAACAATTAGCTTATTTATTCGCCCATTAGCCTTAGGCGTGCGACTCACAGCTAATTTAACTGCCGGCCATCTCCTTATTCAACTTATCGCTACAGCAGTCTTTGTACTTTTACCCCTCATACCAACTGTCGCAGTCCTAATTACCGCCGTTCTATTTCTACTAACGCTTCTCGAAGTTGCAGTGGCAATAATTCAAGCCTACGTATTTGTTCTGCTTCTAAGCCTCTACCTGCAAGAAAACGTATAATGGCCCACCAAGCACATGCATATCACATAGTTGACCCAAGCCCATGACCACTAACCGGAGCTATCGGCGCTCTACTGACGACGTCCGGCCTAGCAATCTGGTTTCACTTCCACTCAATAACCCTAATAACTCTTGGACTAGTTCTTACACTCCTTACAATATTTCAATGATGGCGCGATGTAGTTCGCGAGGGCACCTTTCAAGGTCACCATACACCACCAGTCCAAAAAGGACTACGTTATGGTATAATTCTATTCATCACTTCTGAGGTATTCTTTTTTCTGGGCTTCTTCTGAGCCTTTTACCACTCAAGCCTCGCACCCACACCTGAGTTAGGCGGATGCTGACCCCCTACAGGAGTAATCACATTAGACCCATTTGAAGTGCCTCTTCTCAATACTGCCGTACTATTAGCGTCTGGCGTCACAGTCACATGAACCCATCACAGCATCATAGAAGGTGAACGAAAACAAGCTATTCAGTCCCTAACACTTACAATCCTGTTAGGGTTTTACTTTACAGCCCTCCAAGCCATAGAATATTACGAGGCACCTTTTACAATCGCAGACGGGGTATACGGCTCTACGTTCTTCGTAGCTACAGGATTTCACGGACTACATGTTATCATCGGCTCAACTTTCTTGGCAGTATGTCTTCTACGCCAGATTCAATACCACTTCACATCTGAACATCATTTTGGCTTCGAAGCCGCCGCCTGATATTGACATTTTGTCGACGTAGTGTGACTATTCCTTTACGTGTCCATCTATTGATGAGGCTCATATCTTTCTAGTATTTAAGTTAGTACAAGTGACTTCCAATCATTCAGTCTTGGTTAAACCCCAAGGAAAGATAATGAACCTAATCACAACCATTTTTGTTATTACAGTAGCCTTATCAACAGTCCTAGCGATTGTCTCCTTCTGACTGCCACAAATGAACCCAGACGCGGAGAAACTCTCCCCTTATGAATGCGGATTTGATCCACTAGGATCCGCTCGACTACCCTTCTCCTTACGATTCTTCTTGATCGCAATCCTGTTTCTTTTATTTGACCTAGAGATTGCTCTCCTCCTCCCCTTGCCCTGGGGGGATCAACTCCACACCCCGACCGAAACATTCTTCTGGGCCACAACAGTTCTGATACTATTAACGCTTGGACTAATTTATGAATGAACTCAAGGGGGCCTAGAATGAGCAGAATAGGGAGTTAGTCCAAAAAAGACCTCTGATTTCGGCTCAGAAGATCGTGGTTAAACTCCACGACCCCCTTATGACACCTATACATTTTAGCTTTAGCTCAGCCTTTATCTTAGGGCTTATAGGACTAGCATTCCATCGCACACATCTACTTTCTGCATTATTATGCCTAGAAGGTATAATACTATCCCTATTTATTGCACTAGCCCTATGAACATTACAGTTTGAATCACTTAGTTTTTCCACAGCACCCATATTGTTGTTGGCTTTCTCCGCTTGTGAAGCAAGTACAGGACTTGCGCTCTTAGTAGCCACGGCCCGCACCCACGGCACTGATCGCTTACAAAATCTCAGTCTTTTACAATGTTAAAAGTATTAATTCCCACAATTATGTTATTACCTACAATTTGATTAATCTCACCTAAATGATTATGGACAACTACAACTGTCCAGAGTCTTTTAATTGCCCTAACTAGTATTTCATGACTTAAGTGAACATCAGAGACTGGATGAGCCGTAGCTAATTTGCATCTGGCCACAGACCCTCTCTCCACGCCCCTTCTAGTTCTAACGTGTTGACTCCTCCCCTTAATAATTTTAGCCAGCCAAAATCATATTAACCCTGAGCCAATTGCCCGGCAACGCCTCTACATTACCCTCCTCACGTCCCTCCAAATCTTCTTAATTATAGCATTTGGCGCCACCGAAATTATCATGTTTTATATTATATTTGAAGCCACTCTTATCCCTACCCTTATTATTATTACACGGTGAGGTAACCAAACCGAGCGCCTGAACGCAGGAACCTACTTCTTATTTTATACACTGGCAGGGTCCTTGCCACTTTTGGTGGCGCTACTCCTGCTTCAACAGTCTACAGGAACTCTGTCTATATTAGTGATTCAGTATACCCAACCTTTACTACTAGAATCCTGAGGTCATAAAATCTGATGGGCAGGCTGCTTAATCGCTTTTCTAGTAAAAATACCACTGTATGGCGTACACTTGTGGCTACCAAAGGCGCACGTAGAAGCCCCCGTTGCAGGATCAATGGTACTAGCAGCGGTCCTACTAAAATTAGGGGGGTACGGTATAATACGGGTAATGGTCATACTCGACCCTCTCTCCAAAGAATTAATTTATCCTTTTATTATTTTAGCATTATGAGGGATTATCATAACAGGCTCTATTTGCCTTCGCCAGACGGACCTTAAATCTTTAATTGCCTACTCCTCTGTCAGCCACATGGGATTAGTAGCAGGCGGCATTCTGATCCAAACCCCTTGAGGGTTCTCAGGAGCAATTATTCTGATAATTGCCCACGGCTTAGTATCCTCTATGTTATTCTGCTTAGCCAACACGGCTTATGAGCGAACACACAGTCGAACCATAATCCTAGCCCGAGGATTACAAATGATTTTTCCACTGGCAGCAGTATGATGATTTATTGCCAACTTGGCCAATCTAGCATTACCCCCTCTACCTAATTTAATGGGAGAACTTATAATTATTGTAACCCTATTCAACTGGTCTCCTTGGACCATTATACTTACGGGATTAGGAACACTAATTACCGCGAGTTATTCCCTTTACATGTTCTTAATGTCTCAACGCGGCCCAACGCCAAACCATATTATGAAACTCTCACCATTCCACACCCGAGAACACCTATTAATTTCTCTTCATCTAATCCCCGTGATTTTACTTGTAACGAAGCCGGAACTCATGTGAGGGTGGTGTTACTAGTAAGTGTAGTTTAATTAAAATATTAGATTGTGATTCTAAAGACAGGGGTTGAAATCCCCTTACTCACCAAGGAGGGATAGAAATCAGTAAGCACTGCTAATACTTATGTCCCGGGGTTAAAATCCCCGGCCTCCTCACGCTCCTGAAGGATAATAGTTCATCCATTGGTCTTAGGAACCAAAAACTCTTGGTGCAACTCCAAGCAGAAGCTATGACCTTGATTACCCTAACAATATCGTCCTCGCTCACCTTAGTCCTTGTTATCCTCTTAATTCCGCTACTGATGACATTAAGCCCCCAACCTCAAAAACCAGAATGAGCTCGCACACACGTTAAGACTGCCGTCAGCACAGCATTTTTCATTAGCCTACTACCACTCACGCTATTTCTAGACCAAGGAGCTGAAAATACTACCACAAACTGACAATGAATAAATACACAAGTGTTTGACGTGAATATTAGTTTTAAATTTGACCACTATTCTCTAATCTTCATCCCTATCGCCCTTTATGTTACCTGGTCTATTTTAGAATTTGCATTGTGATACATGCATTCTGACCCTAACATAAACCGATTCTTTAAATATTTGCTCCTATTTTTAGTCGCTATAATTGTTCTCGTCACAGCCAATAATTTATTTCAACTATTTATCGGCTGAGAAGGCGTTGGCATCATATCATTCCTTCTCATTGGCTGGTGGTACGGACGAGCAGACGCCAACACCGCAGCCCTTCAAGCTGTTATCTACAACCGTGTAGGCGACATTGGACTAATTTTAGCCATAGCATGATTCGCAACAAACCTGAATTCACTAGAACTTCAACAGCTTTTTCTTCTATCCAAAGACTTAGATATTACAATCCCTCTCATAGGACTTATCCTCGCAGCAATAGGAAAATCGGCCCAGTTCGGCCTACACCCTTGGCTGCCTTCTGCCATGGAGGGCCCTACGCCAGTGTCCGCCCTACTACACTCCAGCACCATAGTTGTTGCAGGAATCTTCTTACTCATTCGTCTTCACCCTTTAATAGAACACAACGAATTGGCGCTGACAGTCTGCCTATGTCTAGGAGCACTAACCACCCTATTCACCGCTACTTGTGCTTTAACCCAAAACGATATCAAAAAGATTGTAGCCTTTTCAACATCAAGCCAATTAGGATTAATAATAGTCACAATTGGACTAAACCAGCCACAATTAGCATTTCTTCATATTTGTACCCACGCGTTTTTCAAAGCTATACTTTTCCTATGTTCAGGAGCCATTATTCATGGCCTAAATGACGAGCAAGATATCCGAAAAATGGGGGGCCTCAATAAGCTTATACCTATTACCTCAACCTGCCTTATAATTGGCAGCCTAGCACTTGCGGGCACCCCCTTCCTCGCCGGATTCTTCTCAAAGGATGCCATTATTGAAGCCCTAAACACTTCCTATCTTAACGCCTGAGCCCTAACCCTAACACTAATCGCTACCTCATTCACTGCAGTATATAGTTTCCGTATTGTCTATTTTGTCACTATAGGCTCCCCCCGATTTTTATCACTCGCCCCTATTAATGAAGATAACCCGCTAATGATTAACCCTATTAAACGGCTAGCCTGGGGAAGCATTGTTGCAGGCCTTGTCATTACCCAAAATTTTCTCCCTTCTAAAACACCAGTTATGACAATGCCCTCTGGACTAAAACTAGCAGCCCTTGTCGTATCAATTATTGGGCTCCTAGTGGCCATGGAACTTGCCGCCGCAGCTAACATGCGGGGAAAACCTACTCCTCCTGCCTCCTCCCACCACTTCTCCAACATGTTGGGATACTTTCCCACACTAATGCACCGCCTCTCCCCAAAAGCTAATCTGGACCTCGGACGGCCAGCTGCCACCAATTTTGATAACATGTGACTTGAAGCAAGTGGACCAAAGTCGCTCGCGCTCACACAGACAATGATAGCAAAACTACTGACTGATGTTACACCAGGTATAATTAAAACATATTTAACCATTTTCCTTTTAACCACAACCTTGGCCACTCTCCTAGTTCTCGTCTAAACTACCCGAAGCGTGCCCCGGCTTAAACCCCGAGTGAGCTCCAATACGACAAGCAGTGTTAGAAGTAGCACCCACGCACAGATAACTAACATTATCCCCCCAAGAGAATATATTATTGCCACACCACCAGTATCTCCCCGCACTATAGAAAACTCTTTTAGTCCATCAACGACCATTCAAGAACCCTCGTATCACCCCCCTCAGAATAGCCCAGCAGTTAACATTACGCCCAATAGGTAAACTAATACATAACCAGCCACCGAACGGTTCCCCCAAGCCTCAGGGAAGGGTTCGGCAGCCAACGCTGCCGAATAAGCAAATACCACAAGTATTCCCCCTAAATAAATCAGAAAAAGAACGAGGGATAAGAAAGAGCCCCCGCAACCAACCAGTACCCCACACCCAACCCCAGCCGCCACCACTAACCCTAAGGCAGCAAAATAAGGAGTAGGATTAGATGCAACGGCAATTAATCCTAAAATCAAAGCCAATAATATTAATAATACAAAATAGGTCATTATTTCTACCCGGATTTTAACCGAGACCTGTGACTTGAAGAACCACCGTTGTATTCAACTATAGGAACATCTAATGGCAAGCCTACGAAAGACTCACCCCTTAATTAAAATCGCTAACGGAGCGTTAGTTGATTTACCCACGCCATCTAATATTTCAGCACTCTGGAACTTTGGGTCCCTACTAGGACTCTGTTTAATTACCCAGATCCTAACAGGATTATTCCTGGCCATACATTATACCTCTGACATCTCAACTGCATTTTCATCTGTAGCCCATATTTGCCGTGATGTAAATTATGGCTGACTCATCCGAAACCTACACGCTAATGGAGCATCCTTCTTCTTTATCTGTATTTATATACACATTGCCCGGGGCCTTTACTATGGGTCATACCTGTACAAAGAAACCTGAAACATTGGAGTAGTCCTTCTTCTACTAGTAATAATAACAGCCTTCGTGGGCTACGTACTCCCCTGAGGACAAATGTCCTTCTGGGGCGCCACGGTTATTACAAACTTACTATCAGCAGTCCCTTACATAGGCGATACCCTCGTCCAATGAATTTGAGGGGGCTTCTCCGTAGATAACGCGACCCTCACACGGTTCTTCGCGTTCCATTTCCTACTTCCCTTCGTCATCGCCGGCGCAACCGTCCTACACTTACTATTCCTACACGAGACGGGATCTAACAATCCGGCCGGCCTCAACTCCGATGCTGATAAAATTTCCTTCCATCCATACTTTTCATACAAAGACCTTCTTGGCTTCATCCTAATATTATTAGCCCTATCATCATTGGCCTTATTTTCCCCTAACCTGTTAGGTGACCCAGACAATTTTACCCCAGCAAACCCGTTAGTTACCCCACCACACATTCAGCCAGAGTGATACTTTTTATTTGCTTACGCCATTCTACGATCCATCCCTAATAAACTTGGAGGGGTTCTTGCACTACTATTTAGTATCCTCGTATTAATGGTTGTGCCAGTTCTACATACCTCTAAACAACGAGGACTCACCTTTCGTCCTATGACCCAATTCCTATTTTGAACCCTTGTGGCAGATATGCTTATTCTGACATGAATCGGAGGAATACCCGTAGAACACCCATATGTCATGATTGGCCAAATCGCATCCATCCTATACTTTGCACTCTTTCTCATCCTAATCCCACTAACAGGATGAATAGAGAACAAAGCATTAAAATGAGCCTGCCCTAGTAGCTTAGTCTAAAAGCATCGGTCTTGTAATCCGAAGATCGAGGGTTAAACCCCCTCCTAGTGCCCAGAAAAAGGAGATTTTAACTCCCACCCCTGGCTCCCAAAGCCAGAATTCTATGTTAAACTATCTTCTGATAGTGACCAACATGGCGTGGCGCATATTATGCGCTATGCCATGTATGGCGTTAGGGCATATATATGTATTATCACCATTCATTTATCTTAACCTAAAAGCAAGTACTAACATCTAAGACGTGCATAGACCAAATCGTTAAAACTCACAAATAATTTATTTTAACCCGGGAACTATATTATTCCCCTAGAATATGATTTTAAGATGTTTCCTTGAAATAACCACCTACGATTTATATCGACAATATTAATGTAGTAAGAGACCACCAACTGGTATCATATAAGGTATATCATGCTTGATAGAATCAGGGACACAATATGTGGGGGTAGCACACTGTGAACTATTCCTTGCATCTGGTTCCTATTTCAGGTACACACGTATAAAACTCCACCCTTAGTGAATTATCCTTGCATCTGATTAATGGTGGAATTACATACTCCTCGTTACCCAACATGCCGAGCGTTCATTTATATGCATAGGGGTTCTCTTTTTTGGTTTCCTTTCACTTTGCATTTCAGAGTGCAGGCGCAATTAATATATTAAGGGAGTACATTTCCTTGCTCGATTATAAATTAGGTTCATTATTAAAAGACATAACTTAAGAATGACATATTTTTTAATCAAGTGCATAACATATTTATTTTTCTTCACATAATCCTTATATATATACCCCCCTTTTTGGTTTCTGCGCGTCAAACCCCCCTACCCCCCTACGCTCAGCAAATCCTGTTCTCCTTGTCAAACCCCGAAACCAAGGAAGGTTCGAGAGCGCGCCAGTTAACGAGTTGGGCTATGTGTTAACCATCCGCATTATATATATATATATATACGTGTCACACCACCCCAACGTAAAAATTGGCGCGAATATTAGCCTAAAAAGCCCTATTGAGAAAATTGATAAATTTCTCAATGCTAAAAAATCGAACATATTTAACC